AAGAACTCAACGGGATCCCCCTCGAATCAGACAAGGAAAGAGGGGGTAAGTCCCGTTGAGTTCTTAATAATCATAATCTTTTTTTTTTAGAGATGTTTCAAAAACCTCCACCTTTTCTGATGATGTTTTTAAAAAATGAACTTCGTTAATTGATTCAGAACATCTGTTACTCAATAGTATCTGTCAATACTTAAAACAAAGAAGGAATCACTCGATTTACCCTTTTTGGATGACTCACAATTATATATAAATAGAATATATTTCTATCAATCAGATATCATGCAAACCCTTTCTATACTAATAGAATAGAACCTTACTCCATTTAATCTAATAAATATTTAATCTAATAAAAGTGAAATTTTTTTTTATAAGTTCGTTGAAATTGAAGAAGTTCTATATTGCTCAATAAATTGACCTATATTTATTTGTCCACTACCACTATGTTACGTAAGAAATCTAAAAAAGGGTTATGATAAAATAAACCTATATAAAAAAAAAAAAAAATGAAAACTACAAATATCCATTTTTTACGAACGGGATCGAGAATCTTTATTAATTCGACACAAGAAAGGGTTGGGTAAAATTCCGTTTCTTGTGTCAAGGACTAGGAGACGAACAATCTCCCCTAAAATCCTTTGTTCCTCTCATTTATACTTTGGTTTCTATTCTCCGCTTATTTATCTTTTGTTTTGATTCTAGTCAAATATAAAACTATTGATTCATTCTATATCATACCGTTTCAATTTGGATTGAAAAAACAAATAAATAAAGAAGAGTTAAGTAAAACAGTCGCCTTCACAATATACTATGACCAGGAATGCGGTATTAAGTAATTCCCGAAATCCGGTAGAATAAAGAATATAAATAAGCAAAATTTTTTTGATCATACATAATTCCCAACAAAAATTTGTTTATTTTTAGAGCTTGATGTTGATAAATCCGCAGATCTAGAAATTCATTTCGGACAATTGAACCTTCTCAAACTGTTTCTTTTTAAGAACCAAAAAGATTTGTGCCAAAATAACAGATGCCAAGAAGAGCAAAAGACCTTGGACACGTAATGGATCTTGAAGTACTATTTCCGCATCTCCCTGACCAAATCCACCCACATTAGGATTACTCGTTAATGGTTGATCAAGTTTGATGGATTCGCCCTCTGAAACAAGAAGTTCCGGTCCTGGAGGGATAATATCAACCACTTGACGTCCATCCGATGCATCCGCTATGGTTATTTCGTACCCCCCTTTTTCTTTTCGTATTATTTTGCTTACTATACCTGCTGCTGTAGCATTATAAACATTATTGTTACTCTTGCTCCCGTCGGGATAAATCTGACCCCTTCCCCTGTTCCCGCCTACATATATGGGATATTTTAAGAAGTGCACATCTTTCTTAGTAGCGGGGTCCGGGGAAAGAATAGGAAAGGTGATTTCACTATATTTCTGACCAGGAACCGGACCTATCACAAGAATATTTTTTTTAGTGGGACGATAGCTCTGAAAAGACAGATTTCCTATCTTTTCTTTAATCTCGGGCGAAATACGATCGGGAGGGGCTAATTCAAACCCCTCGGGTAAAATAAGAACAGCCCCGACATTCAAAGCTCCTTTTTTACCATTAGCAAGAACTTGTTTCAGTTGCAGATCATAAGGAATTCGAACAACTGCTTCAAATACAGTATCAGGAAGTACCGCTTGTGGAACCTCGATATCCACGGGTTTATTAGCTAAATGGCAATTGGCACATACAATACGGCCAGTCGCTTCTCGTGGATTTTCATAACCCTGCTGTGCAAAAATGGGATATGCATTTGAAAGGGGTGCCTGGGTTAGTATATATATCATGAGCGATACGGAAATGGATCGAGTAATCTCTTTCTTTATCCAAGAAAAGGTATTTTTAGTTTGCATGGTCCAATCATTGATCCCGAAAATTTCTACAATAAAATTAGGTAGGTCGCTAGTATAGTTCCCTATCTATAATTTTGCTATTTACTTAAATATTAAATATAAATAATTTTACTGGAATATTGGAGGAATCCCTTGGATGGGTAGTAAGTACAATTTTGAATGTTTTGCTTATGTACAAAGTAACAAATATTATAATTGGATCGTTCGATCACTTTTCAGTCATTCATTGAATGATAAATCACTACAAGTGAAGGAGATACACGATTTAAATAACGAAAGATCCAATATTTAAAAATTGTATCTAAAATGACTGGAAAAGTAGAAACAAGACCGGATATAATTTGATCATTATGAGCAAATCCAAAATCTTTGTAGACAGAGCCAATCATTAATTCCCAACCGTGGGGCGAGTGGAATCCTATACATAAATCAGTTAATAAAAGAATAGAAAAAGCTTTTATTGTGTCGCTTAAGTTGTATAGGAATTCTTGAAACCAAGAGTTAAGAATAACAAGTTCTTCATTACCTAGAATAGAATAACCACTTAGAATACCGAAACAGATTATATTTGTCGAGAAGTGTAAAATTGTATGGATGCGATCCTCGTTGTGCATCTTGATCAATTGGATCGTTTCTTTGTAGATTTCGATGCGAGGCTTTTGTAAATGTGTTTCCGGGTATTCCTTTATCATTTCGTCCAAACGTAAGAGTTCCTCTAAGTCTATGAATTCTTTTAGAATACTCTTTTCTTGAATATCATTCAAAAAAATTTCGGATTGCCTAGTATTCCACCAATTAGTAAACCAAGATTCCAGACTTTTATTAAATGAGAGAGAGATCCACCAAGGCAAAAATACTATAGATGCAAGATATAGAAGGGAAATTAATACTTTCTTTTTTGCCATTTTTTCGTCTGTGAATTTAAAAATTTTTAATGAACGCACCTCATTCGTCGACTCTATATGATACTAATATTTCTATCAAGCATAAGTTCTATTACAAGTCATCGATGTATTTCCGGATTTTTTTGTGATTCAGTACAGCGGTTAGTCCTTGAATTTAGAAAGAATATAGAATAAGAAAGAGCCCTCTTCAAATTAATAGTAGTCGGATTTCGAGACGAAAGAACTCCCGTTCTATCAAAATATCAAATATTTAGAAAAAAAAATTCTTTACTTTATGATGAAATGTTTTGTTTTGATATATGATGAATCTATCATTTAGATTTGTTACTGAATTGAGTTAAGTGGATTTACATACACATAAAAAAAATTGTGGACATAAACAATTTAGTTTTAGAATTGTTTCATATACGTTTGCTTTGGCTCGAGTAAGCGTTCTGAAGAAACTTCAGTTAAGTTATGCTATAGAAAAAAAGATGATTCTTGAGTTTTTTATCTCTTGCAAAGTATTCATTCTTCAGTTCCTTTTTTCAAAATACTTCAATTGGTACACGCAAGAAATAGGCCAATTCAGCAGCTTTTTGCTCAATCTCTCGTGGAGTAAAATTCTCATCAGTACGAGTCAAGGGAATGGCTCCTTGTCCTTTTATTTCCATATAAAGGACACGACGAGCATAAATACCCTCTTTAATTTCTATTCTGATGGACTGAATGTCTTTCATAAGGAATCGGAGGAATATGCGACGATTTTTTCCAGGAAATCCCCAACGAAAAATACACACTATGCCCTCTTTTATATCGAATCGATCATAACCACTACCTACATTCCACGAAATTGTGCACCACAAATAGGAGCTAATAAAAAGACCTGCGATCCCATAGAAAGACATCACGATACCTTGTGGAAAAAAAATTATTTGCTGAGAAGGAAATAAAGATATAAAATTCCTACCAAAATAACTGGACGTTCCAACCAATAAAAACCCTAATGAACCTAAAAAAAGAATAAAGGCCCAACAGAAATTACTTGTTTTTCGAGACCCCGCTATAAGTTCTACCCATATACGTTCTGATCGCCAACTCATACTCTAACTAGACCTAGTTGCATTTTATTGGAATTGGGAGAATAACAAAAATAATTTTTTTTTTTTTACTTTTTTTTGTTTCCGAAGTAACTCTCATCAACCAGCACTATTATGATGTGAACCTTTAGGGATAATTCATCGAATTTCTTAGATCCAAACTAAAATAATAACATCCCTTTCATATGATTTCCTAATACATATAGATATATTGACTTTACATTTCAGAAATTCTCCCCGATCCCGATCTATTTGAAAATAGTTATAATTCATTTATCATGTTTACACATACATAAGAGCTTATGCCCGAAGGAAGCCGCATATTATACCATATTTTACTAAATAGATATCCGTGTTATGATCCAAGTAAGTCTTGAAAAAAAAATATATATATATAAGTCCTTGTTGTATCTAAAAAATCTTGTTTTTTTGAACATAAAGAGATAAAGAAGCCATTGCAATTGCCGGAAATACTAAGCCCACTAAAGGCACAAAAATGGAGGGGAGACTGTTGAGAGTTATCATAGAATGGGTACCTCGATTTAATATTTGTACCTGTTATTTATTGTTATATTTATTGTTTTATATTTGAACCTTATCCTTATATTGTTATAAAGATATCTTATAATTCATATATAATTGTTATATTATACTAAGTATACCTAAGTGAGTATATATATACTTAATAGGGATAGGGAGTCTATAAGTATATGTTTTAAGAAATATATATTAATTTAAGAAATATATATTAATTAATAAAATACAATAAATATATAAATAAATGGACCTATTCATCTTTCTACATGTTTCTAATTCATCTTTCTACATGTTTCTACATGAAATATATATATACGATAATCCACCCTTTTTATATTCGTATTAGTAGTTATTATCTTTTCTTGTCTTATAAATTTCATAATTTAATAAAATTTTAAAGTATTTCCTAAAAACTCCCAAAGAATTCGTTATAATACGATCCAACAAAAAGGATTCTTAGTGGGGGATTGTTTTCGGGAGATATAGAAAGATGCAAGACCTTGTTAACTAATTCCACGGAAGAAAGCGAAAGAATTCACTCTTTTATTTTGAAAGAATTCACTCTTTTA